AAGCCAAACGTGTAGTAATTTTTACTGAGAATGAGACGAATCAAAATAAAAATCCTAATACTAGTACTAATCGTGATCCAGGAGACGAGGTGGCTTTGATACGCTATTCGCAACAATCGGATTTTCGTCGAGATATAATCAAAGGATCCATGCGTGCTCAAAGACGTAAAACAGTCACTTGGGAAGTGTTTCAACCAACTGTGCATTCTCCTCTTTTTTTCGATAGAGTAGACAAAATCTTTTTTTTTTCTTTGGATATCTCCAGAATGTTCAATTTAATTTTTCGAAATTGGATGGGGAAGGACGCAGAATTCAAAATTTCGGATTATGAAGAAGAAAAGGCAAAAGAAAATGATAAAAAAAAAAAGGAGAATGAGCGTATAACAATAGCAGAAAACTGGGATACTGTTTTATTTGCTCAAGCAATAAGAGGTTCCTTGTTAATAACTCAATCAATTCTTAGAAAATATATAGTATTTCCCTGGCTGATAATAGCCAAAAATATTGGACGTATGCTGGTATTTCAATCCCCCGAGTGGGACGAGGATTTGGAAGAGTGGAGAAGAGAAATCCATGTTAAATGCACCTATAATGGTGTTCAATTATCAGAAACGGAATTTCCTAAAAATTGGTTAACCGATGGTATTCAGATAAAGATCCTATTTCCTTTCCGCCTGAAACCGTGGCACAGATCGAAGTTACAATACCATCATAAAGATTCAATGAAAAAGAAAGGGAAAAAACATAATTTTTGTTTTTTAACAGTTTGGGGAATGGAAGCTGAACTACCTTTTGGTTCTCCCCGAAGACAACCTTCCTTTTTTTCACCCATTTGGAAACAGCTTGAAAAAAATTTTAGAAAACTTAGAAAAGTGAAAAATAAATCTTTTTTCGCTCTAAAAATGAGAAAAGAAAAAAAAAGATGGTCTATCAAAATAGTTCGATTTCTAAAAAGAATATTCAAAGAGCTTTCAAAAGTGAGTCCAATTCCATTATTTGGATTGAGGGAAGTATATGAATCGAAAATAAATAGAAATAAAAAAAAATGGATAATAAGTAATCAGATGATTCATGAATCGTCCATTCGAATTAGATCCGCGGATTGGACAAATTATTCATTGACAGAAAAAAAGATGAAGGATCTGGCTGATAGGACAAGTACAATCAGAAATCAAATCGAAAAAATCACAAAAGACAAGAAAAACATATTTATAACTACATATATAAATATTAGTCCTAACGAAACAAGTTGTGATGATAAAATATTAGAATCGCCGAAAAATATTTCGCAAATATTAAAAAGAAAAAGTACCCGACTAATACGTAAATGTCATTATTTTTTAATATTTTATATTGAAAGGATATACATATATATCTTTTTACGTATCATTAATATTCCCAGAATCAATGTAAAAATTTTACTTAAATCAAAAAAAAAAATGACTGATAAATACAGTTACAATAAGGAAACAAATCAAAAAGGAATTGATAAAACAAATACAATTTATTTTATTTCGACTATAAAAAAGTGGATTTCTAATTCTAATATTAATAATAAGAATTCAAAGATTTTTTGTGATCTCTCTTCGTTGTCACAGGCATATGTATTTTACAAATTATCGCAAAACCAAGTTAGCAACAAGTATCACTTGAAATCTGTATTTCAATATCATGCAACAATTCCTTTTATTAAGGATAAAATAAAAGATTTTATTGGAACACAAGGAATATTTCATTCCGAATCAAGGCATAAGAAACTTAGCGATTTTGGAATGAATGAATGGAAAAGCTGGTTAATGTGTAATGATCACTATCAATACGATTTATCTCAGACTAGATGGTCTCGATTAGTACCGCAAAAATGGAGAAATAGAATAAATCAAAGTTTTATAATTAAAAATAAAAACTCAACCCATTTTGATTTATATGAAAAAGACCAATTAATTCAGTACGAGAAACAAAACAATTATGTAGCGAATTCATTATCGAGCCGAAAAGATAAATTTAAAAACTACAAATATGATCTTTTATCAAATATATATATTAATTATGAAGATAAGCAGAGTTCATATATTTATAGGTCTCCGTTACAAGTAAATGATTCCTGTGGGATTCCCTATAATTACAATACATATAATCCTGAATTTTTTTATTTACCAGGAGATATAGATCTTAGTAATTATCTACAAGAAGATTATATTATTGATAGGGATCAAAATCCGGATAGAAAATATTTTGATTGGAGAACTATTGATTTTTGTCTTATAAAAAAGATCAATATTGAGGAATGGACAAATATAGATATCGGGGCCAGCACCAACATTAATAAAAATATTAAGACTTGGACTCATATTTATCAAATAATTCATAAAAATAAAATGGATAAGAAAGATACTTTGAATCTCGCGATTGATAAACAAATCAATCCAGTTAATCAAACAAAAACATCTTTTGACTGGATGGGAATGAATGAAGAAATAATAAATTTGACAATATCCAA